TTATTACTATTACTTTACTCAACTCACGAATTGCACAATGAATCTGTCGATTCGGAATCACAGGACCGATCGATGTCACAGCTGATGAATCAAGAACTTTCAATTGAACTAAACTAATCCTGTCAATTGGTTTTTTCTTACCGTTACTGTTGTATCTGGGAAAATTGAAACTTAGGTAAGTGTTTTATCAACATATGTAACAAAAGAACATATCTAATTTAGCTCTTTCATGCCTACTATAACTAGTTATTTCGGTTTTCTACTGGCTGCTTTATCTATAACCCCAGCTCTATTGATTGGTTTGAATAAGATACGACTTATTTGAAATGAATTGAATGAACAATTCATAAAAATGAATATTTCTCTGAGATTCCAGGTGTTCCATGGTTCCTTTCCACATCAATTGCCAATTCTTGGTTATTGAGATTCACGGATAATTCAGATTAATATTTAGGGATAGATCTTACCCATCTTTTTATCCCCTCAAAAAACCGAAATGATTGAAGTTTTTCTATTTGGAATCGTCTTAGGTCTAATTCCTATTACTTTGGCGGGATTATTCGTAACTGCATATTTACAATACAGACGTGGTGATCAGTTGGACCTTTGATTGAGTAACATTTATTTTTTTTGATTGACCTCCTCCCTGCGGGAGGTCAAATTCAAGTTTCAATTAAACTTTTTTTTGTTAAGTTTTTTTTTGTTAAGTTTTTTTATTGTGATTCGACATAACATAAACGGAATCACGCTCTGCAGGATTTGAACCTACGACATCGGGTTTTGGAGACCCGCGTTCTACCGAACTGAACTAAGAGCGCTTTCTTATTACAGGAGATACGACTGTAGTGTAAAGAAAAGGTTTTTTTACCCCCAAACATATCTTGCATACGTATAGCATGCAAAAATGAAAGATTATGTCCAATTTCAATCGATCTTAATTAATCCCTCGTTACTGCCCATAAGAGAAGTAATAGGTAGGGATGACAGGATTTGAACCCGTGACATTTTGTACCCAAAACAAACGCGCTACCAAGCTGCGCTACATCCCTTTTTAAAGTTCTTGTACAGTGTCATTGTACAAAATCCCTGTCTTGTTTTCCACATTGTTATTTTCCCCTCTATCTATATACAATTTTCTTGTCATTTCTTTGGTTTCATATAATAAAAGAATTTTATACATCTGAAACCTATCGTATAAAAAAAAAAAATAATAAAAATTTATCGGAAATGCTCAGGAAGAAGGGGTCATCTTTTTCTTTTTTAGGGACAGGAAAATCTCATCTATTGGTTCATTGTACATATCTATTTTAGTTAGGAATTCCGCGTAAAGTAAAAAAAATACAAATGATCTTGAACTACAACATCTGACCATACATATATGTATTACAATAAAGAAGGAGGATTTTCAATGCGAGATATAAAAACATATCTTTCCGTGGCACCTGTGCTAACTACTCTATGGTTTGGGTCTTTAGCAGGTCTATTGATAGAAATTAATCGTTTATTCCCAGATGCCTTGTCATTCCCTTTTTTTTCATTCTAGTTATTAATATGCGAAGAAATGAAGAAAATTAGGGATACAATTCTACGTGACGTGACTAAAATTTCGCCCCTTCCTTTTTTTTTCAGTTCTTTAGGATAGGAGGATAGGAAGGAAAGAAAAAGAAAAAGTGTATTGTATTGAACCTCGACAAAAATCTGGTGAATCTAAGATCGAATTTTGGGGAACAGAAACGGAAATGTGTATCCAGATCTAGGGCAGGATCCACGAAATCATAGCATAGAAAGAAGATACTTAAATGAAATATTGGGATTTAAGATAGGAATAATTGATAGTTAGAAAGAAATTGTATTACTTAATTATTACTTTATTATTAATTATTACTATTACTCTATTAATATTAATTGTAATTATATAATTACAACACATACAACACAACGAAATCTTTAGCTTTAGAAATGAAAATTTAATTTCAAGTTAGTAACTTCTATTGATTTTCTTATTTATTTTTTTGTTCTTTTATTCTTCTTCAGTTCGGGTCGAAAATAGAAGAAGTTAAGTCGATCCAAATCAAAAGGGGGTTCATGGCCAAGGGTAAAGATGTCAGAGTCAGAGTTATTTTGGAATGTACCAGTTGTGTCCGAAATGGTGTCAATAAAGAAAAGCCGGGTATTTCTAGATATATTACTCAAAAGAATCGACACAATACATCCAGTCGATTAGAATTGAGAAAATTTTGTCACTATTGTCACAAGCATACGATTCATGGGGAAATAAAGAAATAGATGGAACGGAACGTGTGCGCGATCTTTCCAAGGAACAGGAAGAGGAAGAACTTAACATATTTAAGTTAACATATTTAACTTAACATAAACATATTTAACTTAACACATATAATATAACACATATAATATACATAATATATACAATACAAATCAAACCCGATTTCATTTTCATATATATATATATACTATACATATGATGTGTATTATATATGATATGTATAATATAAACGATGCGAATCAAAGCCTATTTCGGTCAGATCTGAAATGAATAAAGAAATAGAATTTTAGAGATAAGGAATAAACCATGGATAAATCCAAGCAACCTTTTCGTAAATACAAGCGATCCTTTCGTAGGCGTTTGTCCCCAATTGGATCGGGGGATCGAATCGATTATAGAAACATGAGTTTAATTAGTCGATTTATTAGTGAACAAGGAAAAATATTATCTAGACGGGTGAATAAATTGACCTTGAAACAACAACGATTAATTACTATTGCTATAAAACAAGCTCGTATTTTATCTTTGTTACCTTTTCTTAATAATGAGAAACAATTTGAGAGAGCCGAGTCGATCCCCAGAACTACTGGTCCTAGAACCAGAAATAAATAAACATACTCCTCAATTGACTCAAAACTCCAATCGGAACTCAAGCTCAGATTGATGTTTTGTTCAAAAGGCCTAGAATCCCGATTTTTTCTTGTGTTATAAGAAATAACAAATGGGGGAAGAAGAAATCTTTTTTTTTTATTGAAACATGTTCGTTCATTCCTACTACTTATCTTACTTAATTTTTTTTATTCTATCTTCCCGGAGTTCATTCTCCGGGGAATTCTGTTTCAATTTCAATCATTTCTGTATTATATTTTATAATATCATATCCTTTATTTGATAATCTTATTGGAAATCATGTAAAGACAATTCTTATTTGATATAGATATTTGCGCAAGTATTTTACGATTAAGAAGCAATTGCTTCTTGTACAGATTTGGTATTAATCTACTATAATTATAGAATACCTTATTCTCACGAATTACTGCATTTATTCGAGTGATCCACAAACTACGAAAATCCCTCTTTTGCCTGCCTCTATCTCGATGAGAGGAAACCAAAGCTCTCATTTTCTGTTGAGTAGTCGTTCGAGTAAGTCTTGAATAAGCCCCAATAAAGGTTGATGCAAATAAACGAATTTTTATTTTTGTTCGACGTTTCCGAGCTGTATATCCTCGTCTAACTCTGGTCATTGAATCAAATTAAACCTTAATGAATAACTAATTGATTTCTCTTCTTTCAGTCATCCTTTACCCCCCGTCAATTAATAACAAAACGGATTATTCCGATATATAAAATATAAATTCCAATGGCTTTTGCTACTATGACTTTCCCCAACCACGATTTTTTATTCCTTCCAGGCATTTCGCCTGGAAATAAGAAATTCTAACGATACCAAATAAAAAAAATAGTGGGTTCCGTCGTTTCTATGGTTACTTTTTTTTTAAACGGTGAGGTCCTCTCTATACACCGGAGCCTCTTCTTTCATTTTATCAAATGTTATTGTTAACTTGTATAGTTCACACTCTTTGGCTCTACCCATCAATTATACAGTAATAGTTCTTTTCACAATAAGAGTTATCCATACAGTGACGGCATTTAATTATGAAAGTTGGCTAGGTAGCTGACCCTGTTAGTCCGTTCTTTCAAGAATAGGAGTATAACCTTTTTGCTTCTTATAATACCATTTCCTCCGCTTAATGGATAACCATTTGCCCCCAATGGGGAATTGCTTTTCATCTCAAATCTAGGTGATTGGATTTGCACCAATGTAAACCATAAATTCCAAACACAATATAGGTATATGGTGGATCTTCTCTATCTATCCTATTCATTGGTACTGGTCATTGATACTGTAAAATTGTCTCATTTGTTCGAACTCATGATCTGAACGAGTCGCACATACACCCTAGTGCATGTTCCTCGACGCTGAGGACATCCTCTAAGAGCGGGGGATTTCGTGACATTTCTTATTGGCTGTCTTGTGTTTCTAATAAGTTGTTTAATAGTTGGCATGTCGTATGTATATATAGAATTCCAGAATGGAATCGGTTGGTTTAGATCGATCTTAACCTGATGATTGATGATCATGAATTTTTTTTTCTATTCAATATCAAATCGCAGAAAATTCGAATTATGGTTTGAAATGGATTTACATGAAATCCCTAGTATTTTCATTTTCGACCGCTACAAGATCAACAATGCCATGAACTTGGGCTTCTGTTGCTGACATAAAAACATCTCTTTCCATGTCTTCGGATACAACCCATAAAGGATTACCCGTTCTTTGTACATAAACCTTTGTGAGGGTTTCGCGAAGTTTCAGTAGTTCTTCCGCTTCCAGGATAAATTCGCCTGCTTGTGCTTCATAAAAAGAACTAGCAGGTTGGTGAATCATAACCCTGATGATATTGATATGACATCATGAACGGTTCTTCTATCTTGCATGATTGGGCTAAAGTAAGGGATAAAAAAAATATAAGAAAAAAAATAGAATTGTACAACCGTACAGGCATCTTTTGTGCATACGGCTCTACAATGGAATTTACTTTTTCTTTTTCTTCTCTTCTATTCTATTGAAGAAAGAAATAGAATCCATCCGATCCAGATCGTTGAATGATCCATTTACCACCCTTCCTTTCGTAGGAGTAAAAAAAAATACTATGATGGTTCTGTTGCTTTATATATTTATTTTGTCTGTGATTTAGCAATCCCAAAGTTCCTTTCTGATACGATCAAATAAGGAAAAAAATGATCTTTTTTTTTTCATTTTTGTACTTTTTCTTTCATAACATAAATATCAGAAAGAAAATTCTGGTGTGGAAAAGAATGGTTTGTGACGCTGAAATGTACCCCCGACACATAAGATCAAATCCGAAATGACCTCTGTTTCATACTACTATCTCGACATAAAATCTCATGTTATGAAAAAAACAATAATGGTTTGCTCATATCGAACTCGAAGTGCCATGCTATTATTACTTATTATTCATATTCAATATGGGAAGGCATAGTCTTCCTTTTTTTTTCAAATAAAAAAACTCATTGGCGCCAAGCGTGAGGGAATGCTAGACGTTTGGTAATTTCTCCTCCGACCAGAATGAAAGATCCCATTGAAGCGGCTAATCCCATGCATATTGTATGCACATCGGGTGGCACAAATTGCATAGTATCATAAATGGCTATTCCTGGTATTACCCATCCGCCGGGAGAGTTTATAAATAAATAAAGATCCCTAGTATCATCTTCTATACTGAGATATACCATGAGACCAACAAGTTGATTCGAGATCTCGCTATCAACTTCTTGTCCTAAAAAAAGTAATCTTTCTCGATAAAGTCGGTTGATTAGGACAAAACCCTTAGGAACCGTACGTGCACCTTTGGATGCATACGGTTCAAAAAAAAAAATTGCGAAAAAAAAAGAATCAATGTGTCGATTCCACTTCTATTTCTTTTTTTTTCTGTAACAGGTTTTTGTTTTGTTTTTCTAATGAAGGGGGTTTTCTTCTTCTATTTTTCAAAAAACATAAGATGAGTTTTTGTTCCCTTACCTATAAAAAAAAAAGAATTTACTGAACTTATTGAACTAACCTCTCATTGATGTATTGTTTCATCGAGATTCAAATCACGATGTCATTTTATTGTTTCTGAATGGGCCCTTTCCATTTTTTTAGGTTCATGTTTGTTCTACTCCGGGAAAAGATCTGCCCGAATTCTATTTGTACGTATAGGGCAAATGATCTCAGTACCACTTTTTTTGTTACGACTTCTTTTTCAATTTGTTTCATGTCTTCTCCAAACTATTCGATGTATTCATCATACTACTCCATTGGTTGGCAGTTTGAGATCGCTCCTATAGTAAGTATAAGAATCGTTTATGATATAAGTGGTAATCGTACATATATTATCAATTTGTTACCAATTTGGTATTTTCTGAGCGGAGCCTGGAGACTTTATTTTATCAGTCCAAGTCAACCATAAATTCTTCTAATTGATAATATTGATCCCCAATATAAATTGATCTAATTGTACTTCACGCTCCAAATGATTGATGGTTCACTCAATCTCAATACAATATTTCTTGGGCGAAACAGAGGATATCTCGATCGGGGGAGAGAACGGGTAAATCCCATATGACCCAATATGTCTGACAAGTCGCACTATACGTCAACCCAAACTGCATCTTCCTCTCCAGGACTCCGAAAAGGTACTTTTGGAACACCAATGGGCATTAAATTAAAGAAAAAAAAAATTAAGTACTATACTTCACTTTAATATGGAAACGTAACAATGGGTTTATTGTCTTCATCCTTTTTTCTGTTTATTCTATTTTCTAGATAGATTGATTGGAAGGTTTATAGAGTAAGATAGAATGAATAAAGAAAAATTTTAACGAACGGAGCAATCGATCGTTCGAATGATAAACAAGTATCTATGCATTCGTTCCCACAAAATGGGACCAATTCTCCCATTGCGTATTGGTACTTATCGGGTATAGAATAGATCTGCTTCTCTTTGTTCTTATGAACAGAATTGTTCCGTTATTTTCAATGGAACGGAATAAATATTAACTCTTTCTCATACAGAATCCGCTGAAAAGGTTAGGTACTTAGGTACATAGTATAGTCCTTTCCAATGCGATAAAATAAGGTGACATAGTGTCTATTTATCTTTGATAAAGGGGTATTTCCATGGGTTTGCCTTGGTATCGTGTTCATACTGTCGTATTGAATGATCCCGGTCGATTGCTTTCTGTCCATATAATGCATACAGCTCTAGTTTCTGGTTGGGCCGGTTCGATGGCTCTATACGAATTAGCGGTTTTTGATCCCTCTGACCCTGTTCTTGATCCAATGTGGAGACAAGGTATGTTCGTTATACCCTTCATGACTCGTTTAGGAATAACCAATTCGTGGGGTGGTTGGAGTATTTCAGGAGGAACTATAACGAATCCGGGTATTTGGAGTTATGAAGGTGTTGCAGGGGCACATATTGTGTTTTCTGGCTTGTGCTTCTTGGCAGCTATCTGGCATTGGGTGTATTGGGATCTAGAAATATTCTGTGATGAGCGTACGGGAAAACCTTCTTTGGATTTGCCCAAGATCTTTGGAATTCATTTATTTCTCTCAGGGGTGGCTTGCTTTGGCTTTGGCGCATTTCATGTAACAGGTTTGTATGGTCCTGGAATATGGGTGTCCGATCCTTATGGACTAACTGGAAAAGTACAATCTGTAAATCCAGCGTGGGGCGCGGAAGGTTTTGATCCTTTTGTTCCGGGAGGAATAGCCTCTCATCATATTGCAGCGGGTACATTGGGCATATTAGCAGGTCTATTCCATCTTAGTGTCCGTCCGCCTCAACGTCTATACAAAGGATTACGTATGGGAAATATTGAAACTGTACTTTCTAGTAGTATCGCTGCTGTTTTTTTTGCAGCTTTCGTTGTTGCTGGAACTATGTGGTATGGCTCAGCAACTACCCCAATCGAATTATTTGGTCCCACTCGTTATCAGTGGGATCAGGGATACTTTCAGCAAGAAATATATCGAAGAGTTAGCGCCGGACTAGCCGAAAATCTGAGTTTATCGGAAGCTTGGTCTAAAATTCCCGAAAAATTAGCTTTTTATGATTACATTGGTAATAATCCGGCAAAAGGGGGATTATTCAGAGCAGGCTCAATGGACAACGGGGATGGAATAGCTGTTGGATGGTTAGGACACCCCGTCTTTAGAGATAAAGAAGGGCGCGAGCTTTTTGTACGTCGTATGCCTACTTTTTTTGAAACATTTCCGGTAGTTTTAGTAGATGGAGACGGAATTGTGAGAGCCGATGTTCCTTTTAGAAGGGCAGAATCAAAGTATAGTGTTGAACAAGTAGGTGTAACTGTCGAGTTCTATGGTGGCGAACTCAATGGAGTTAGTTATGGTGATCCTGCTACTGTAAAAAAATACGCTAGACGTGCCCAATTAGGTGAAATTTTTGAATTAGATCGGGCTACTTTGAAATCCGATGGTGTTTTTCGTAGCAGTCCGAGGGGTTGGTTCACTTTTGGGCATGCTACGTTTGCTTTGCTCTTCTTTTTTGGACACATTTGGCATGGTGCTAGAACCTTGTTCAGAGATGTTTTTGCTGGTATTGATCCAGATTTGGATGCTCAAGTGGAATTTGGAACATTTCAAAAAATTGGGGATCCAACTACAAGGAGACAAGTAGTCTGATACAACATTGCTCTGGTATCTTTCGCCTCTATTTTTTTTGATTTGACATAAGGTACCGGAGAAATCTTGATTTGAATCACCATTTATTCTTTGACTCTTTACTTTTCTTTATATGGTAAATGATCCCAAATGAATAGGTGTGGAAGCTATAATTGTAAACCACGATCGAATCTATGGAAGCATTGGTTTATACATTCCTTTTAGTCTCGACTTTAGGGATAATTTTTTTCGCTATCTTTTTTCGAGAACCGCCTAAGGTTCCGACTAAAACTAAAAAAATGAAATAATTTTTCATTATCTCAATTGAAGTAATGAGCCTCCCAATATGGGAGACTCATTACTTCAACTAGTCCCCGTGTTCTTCGAATGGATCTCTTAGTTGTTGAGAGGGTTGCCCAAAAGCGGTATATAAGGCGTACCCAGTAAAGCTTACAAGTAAACCAGATATGGAGATGGCGACTAGGGTTGCTGTTTCCATTTTTAGATAATTTCAAGATCACAATGGATCTACGATAAGATCGTTTATTTACAACTACAACGGAATGGTATACAAAGTCAACAGATCTCAACCAAGGAATAGTATTTTATGGCTACACAAACCGTTGAGGGTAGTTCTAGATCTGGGCCAAGACGAACTACTGTAGGGAATTTATTGAAACCATTGAATTCGGAATATGGTAAAGTAGCACCGGGCTGGGGGACTACACCACTTATGGGGGTCGCAATGGCTCTATTTGCGATATTCCTATCTATTATTTTGGAAATTTATAATTCTTCCGTTTTACTGGATGGAATTTCAATGAGTTAGGTTCATAAGAACTATAAAGTCCTAGTTTTTCAATCAAAAAAATTACTTTACTTAAGAAAGACTCGGATTTCTAGACCATTCTGGTAGTTCGACCGTGAGATTTATTTGTTTCGGTATTTCCGGAATATGAGTGTGTGACTTGTTATAATTGATCCTATTGATAATACAGAAAATGGGCCTGTCATCTCTATCAAGATGATTCTACCTCGTCGGATATTTATTCTAGTATCTGGAGCACGGAATATATAGAATAGATCAAGAAAAGAAATATTTGAACTATGATTCATACCTACTATTTACTATTCAGACTTCGCAACCGGACTCAAAAAAAATTCAAATAGGTATTTCCTAAATCAAACGATTTTTCTTCTTTCAGTTTGAACAAAGGACAAATGTTTCTCTAGATTTTGTTGAGTTATTACATCCATTCATTGAATAAGTGATCATCAAACGGTTCTTACTCAGAGAACCTTTGAGTTTAGCTTGAGGCTTTGCTTGATTAAATCATCGTGGTTCTAGTATGAATCTGAGGTTTCAATTGATTCATAGGGTCTCAACAAGGGAATTCCTATCAATAGCAAAACTATTGTTAATCTGCATTACGCACAAAAAAACAACAAATCAAATAACAAATAAA